ATAATGTCTTTGAATCATAAGGATATTGGATTTATGTATATTCTGGTAAGGGTTTGGAGGGGCGTAATAGGGTTTAGGTTGAGTATAGTAATTCGTTTAGAGTTGGGATCGGGAGGACAGTGATTAGGGGATGAGTATTTGTATAATTTGGTTGTAACTAGGCATGGGGTGATAATGTTGTTCTTTTTGGTAATACCTATGTTTATGGGGGGATTTGGGAATTGAATGATACCTATAATGTTAGGATTAGATGACATAGCTTTACCTCGGTTAAATAACTTGAGGTTTTTAATAGTACCTGTAGCTTTAGTGTTATTTAGGGTATCTATGGTGATTAAGGGAGGTAGGGCTGGATGGACTATGTACCCCCCTTTGATATTAAGTGAATACAGATCTTCTGTTTCGGTTGATATGATGATTTTGAGTTTACATGTGGCAGGTTTGTCGTCATTGTTAGGGTCAATTAATATTGTAGTTACTGGGGTGATTGGAAGGAAGATGGGTGGAAGAGTGGATCAAATTCCTTTGTTAGTTTGAGCACTTATAATTACAGCAGTTTTAGTGTTGTTAACTATTCCTGTATTAGCTGCTGCTTTGACAATAATGTTGTTGGATCGTAATTTTAGTACGAGTTATTTTGATCCTGCAGGAGGAGGAAGCCCGCTATTATATCAACATTTATTTTGATTTTTTGGTCACCCTGAAGTATATATTCTAATTTTACCAGGGTTTGGAATTGTTTCACATGTTGTAATAGAATTAGGGGGTAAGTTTGAGGTATTTGGCTATTTAGGGATAGTTTATGCTATAATTAGGATTGGGGGATTAGGGTGTTTGGTATGAGCTCATCATATGTTCACTGTGGGCTTGGATATTGATACTCGAGCATATTTTACTGCGGCTTCTATAACTATTGCTGTACCTACGGGTATTAAGATTTTTAGGTGATTAGCATCTATATATGGTTTGGTAGGTATTAACTCTTCTAGGGTATTGTGGGTTTTAGGCTTTATTTTTATATTTGTAGTTGGTGGGTTAACTGGGGTTATTATTTCTAATTCGAGATTAGATATTATATTTCATGATACTTATTTTGTAGTGGCTCATTTTCATTATGTGTTAAGAATAGGTGTTATTTTTTCTATGGTTATGGGTTTAAATTATTGGCTTCCTCTGGTATTAGGGATTGGGGTAAAAGATTATTTGTTGAAGATTCACTTTTATCTTGTTTTTGTTGGTGTAAATATGACATTTTTTCCTCAGTTTTTATTAGGGATAATGGGAATACCTCGTCGATATGTTGATTATCCTGATTGTTTAGAGTTTTTAAATGTATTGTCGAGGGTGGGAAGGTTTATTTCGTTGATTGGTTTGAGGGTGTATGTGTGGATTTTATTTTATAGGTTTGTTAGTTCTACAGTGGTAGTTGGGAGTATACGTAGGGTGGCTGGGTTAGAGTGGGTTATAGGTTGAGGTAGGGGTTATCATGTAAATTTAGAGAGAGTTGTTGTTAGAAGGTAACTATTTAGTATACAAGTATAGGCAATTTCCAATTGTCAGGGAATATAGTTAGTTAGTTAGAGAAAAATTTGGTTTTTCGTTAGGTACTAATAGATCGGGTAGTTTAATAGAATATTTTATTGTAAATAAAGAGGAGAGCTGATTATTTTAGTTGAGTGTGAGTGTTATAAGGAGAGGTGATTATTATTGTCTTAGAGGGAGTAGAAATAAGGAGATTTCTACCTTTTGTATAAGGGGATTAGGATAAGAAATTTAGAGGTTTTCCCCAAACTTCAAGATATTTAGAAATTACGTTATATGAAAATATAAATTTAATTTCTAAAGTAGTGAAATGTTTTCGGTTGAAGTATATGTGGAATAGGGTTAACAGGTAAGCTGTGTTATCTTTTGTGGGCTATTATATTTAGTAATTAATTATAATAAATATTGTTATTATAATTTTAGAGGGTTTAGAATATTTTAGCTTGAAAAGTGGAGACCTACGGAATTTAGTGGGGACTAGAATTTAATTATAAGTAGAGTTAAAGGAAGGAGTTTAAGAAAGGTGATTTACTTTATAGACTTGAAAGATAAGCAACTGTTTATTAAAAACATTTCTCATATTTTTATGAGTATTTCCTGCTCAATGATGGAAGTTAAATGGCCGCTGTAAGTTGACTGTGCTAAGGTAGCATAATAATTAGGCTATTGATTGTGGTCTGGTATGAAGGGGAGAATGTCTTATTGGTAGTATTAAGTAGAAGAGGAAATTGTTGATAAGTGAAAATACTTGTGAGATAAAAAGACGGAAAGACCCCAGAAGCTTTATAATAATCATTGTTATTTTATTGGGGCAATAGGTGGGAGTTTAGATTCCATTTTGTTTAGTTACTCTGGGGATAACAGGGTAATCACATAAATTAGTGTGGATTACTACCTCGATGTTGAATCATCCTTTAATTAGTCTGTTCGACTTTTGATGGTTACGTGATTTGAGTTTAGATCGGCGTAAGCCAGATCGGTTCTTATCTTATAGGGGGTCTTTATAGTACGAGAGGGGATAGAGGCCATAATAATTATGTTTGTCAGAGGGGCAGGTGGTGCGTATAATTTAGGATTATAGGGGTAGCTGATTATGGGTGTTTTAGTTTTACTGTTTTGAATTTTTGTGAGGGGGGTTGTGGTAGTAAATTTAGTTAGTGGGGTGTGGATAGCTGTGTGGGTGGCTGGGTTAGTGACTATCAGGCTGATTAGGCTATATGAGGTTAGAGTAATTAGTTGACTGATTCTAGGTTTGGTGTATATAGGGGGGATTTTTATTTTGCTAGTTTATGTGAGGGGGTCCAATACCCCTATAAAGGAGGTAAAAGAGGGGGGTGTTATAGTCAGATTGGGTTTGTTAGTGTTTTTAGTGGTAATAATATCTGAGGGAGGGTGGAAAGCTGTTTTTGAGGGGGGAAGAGAGTGTATATCGAAGGGTGGGTTTATAATGGCATTATTAAGGGCTCCTATTTTGCTGTTAGTTATAGTTTTTGTAAATTGGTTGATGTACGGTCATAAGGGGGCGTTTCGTTCAAGATCTCAAGGTAGTCTATTTAAGGATAAGGGTTTGTCTGACTCTAGGAGGTTACGCTTGAGTGTGAGGTTGTTTATTATTTGGGGTATTTTAGTGGTAGTTGCGGATGTGGTAATGGCTTTTGTGGTTTTAGGAAGAGGGGGTATTCAGGCTGACAGGTTGAGTGTATTGGGGATTAGTAAGTGATATTAATTGTGGCAATTGTTATTATGGGTGTTGGGGTTAGAGTGGTTTGGGTAAAAGGAGGGGTAAAGTTAACTAAGAGTTTTGAGAGTGAAAATTTATGGTTTTTGTTTATCGCAATGGGAATGTTGATAGTTTGGATAACAGATAACCTGCTAGGGATATTTAGAGGAGTTACTCTTAGGATAGGTTATTTGTTAGTTTTAATTATTGGGGTAATGCTTTGAGTTTGGGGTGAGATCTTAAAGGAGAACCGGTTTGGGTATATGACTTATTTTTCTCACTTTTCTGTTGTAGGGGTTAGGGGGGTATTAGGTGTTATTTTGCCTTTTATAGAAGCATTTAGGGTGGTAATTCGGCCTTTAACATTAAGAATTCGTTTGTCAACTAATATTACGAGAGGCCATGTGATATTAATAATGTTATCTTTATGAGGGGGGAGGGGAGTTTTAGGGGGGTTTATTGTTTTTCTATGAGGGTGGTTAATTGGTTTATTAGAGTTTTTTGTGAGGGTTTTACAGGCAGGGATTTTTTCTTTGCTGGTGGTAATTTATTTAGAGTAGTGGTTGTAATAGAAATCATTCTTGTAGTTTTAGTAGTTGTTTTAATGGTGGGGTTTAGTTTAATTATTAGTGTTCGAGAGGATAGGGGAGTGGGTTGTGATAGGAGTTTTGAGAGGGGGTATATGGAGTTGAGAGAGGAGATGAGACCCATTTCAGTGCGATTCTTTGTTTTAGGCGTAGTTTTTTTATTATTAGATCTTGAGACGGCTATCATTATTGCAACCCCCTTTTCTCTAGGGTGTTTTGTTTTTAGGTTTTATTTAGGAGTGATTTTTTTAATTTGGGTTTATATGTTGGGCACAATTTATGAATGGTATATGGGAAGCTTAGATTGATTTAGGTTAAGATTTAGGTTATATAAACTTTAAATTTTCAAGATTTAAGAAACACTAATGTAGTCTTAGGTTGGGTAACATACATACACACATGCATATTTGGGCGTTTATTAGACAAGAGGGTCTATTCATGAACCCCTCCCCCACAAAACCCCCACCCAGCCGATTTCTACCCCCCAGGAAGTGGGGGGATTATAGGGGGGCCGTATAATAAAGTTTAAGAGTGGGTAATAATATAATATCTAATAATATAATATCTAATAATATAATATCTAATAATATAATATCTAATAATATAATATCTAATAATATAATATCTAATAATATAATATCTAATAATATAATATCTAATAATATAATATCTAATAATATAATATCTAATAATATAATATCTAATAATATAATATCTAATAATATAATATCTAATAATATAATATCTAATAATATGGTATTTAATAATATGGTATTTAATAATATGGTATTTAATAATATGGTATTTAATAATATGGTATTTAATAATATGGTATTTAATAATATGTATTTAATAATATGTATTTAATAATATGTATTTAATAATATGTATTTAATAGTGGAGTTTATTTTAAGTTATAGTCACAGAGAAAGAAAATTATATAAAATCATGTGAAAGAGTCACAGGAATTCGGCTAGGAATATAAGCTAATAATAGGGTTTTATTCCCTTGAAGAGTAATTGTTGGGTGGTAGGGTTATTGGTTGGGGGTTAGTTTAGGGGGTTTATGTTTTATGAGGAGTGATGGTAGTGGGAACCCCCCCTGTGGTGTGGGAGGGGTTCCCATTTCTACTATTTAATAAGTCTGATATAACCCCCTTAAAAATTTAAGGGGGTTATATGGTGTATAGGGGGGTGTTGGGTGGTAGGTTTAAGGTAGGGAGGGGGGTAAGTATCAGAGAAAATCTGTAGATTTATAGGTATTTTTATAGGAGTATGAATTTTAATGGGTTGGTTATAGGTAGTAAGTGAGTGGGTAGGGTGGTACTTGTAGAGCTGAGGAGTGTTAATTTTTTGAGTTAATGGTTAAGACAGGTAGAGTTATTGTTTATGTGTAGAGAATCTAGTGATTTTCGTTGATGGGGGTAATGAATTTTTGGGAGGAAATTTTTGGGTTGGTGAGGAGGTAGGTGCGGATTTTGTACTGATTTGTTGAGAAAAGGTTTTGTGCATGTGAGCTTGTTTTTGGGATGTGTGAATTTTGTCATGATGGGGGGTCTTTGGGTTTTTTTAATTCGGGGCGTTGTAGGGGAGAAACGGAATGTTGGGTTGGGGGTTTGGAGTGAGTTTTGTTGAGTTTGAATTTTGGGTTCTGGTTGGGGTGGTTGTTATATGATTATTTGTTGAAAAAGTTATTTTTGAATGACTTATTTACATTAAGTTGGGGGTTTTGCCTTTTGATAATGAGTGGGCTTTATTGGGTGTGGGGCATGTAATTTTTTCGTAATTAAGGTTTAGTAAAGGTTCAGAGTAGTCTAGGTTGGATACAAGTTTTGTAAATTTGGGGGTGGTGCTGGTTCATAGGCCAGGAGGGCTTGTTTTGAAAGCAAGTAATTTAGTGTGAATGGTGGTCTTGTTTTTGATGGGGGTGGTTAGAGTTATAATAATAATGAGTTCAGGTTTAATTAGTTTGTTAGTGAGGGTTGAAGGGGTTATTTTTGTGTTTTTGGTTTGTTTGATTAAAGGTTATATGAATTATTGGGGGAGAGAGGTGTTGTTGTATTTGGGGGTTATTGTTAGTGTTGTTGTAGTTTCAGTTGTTTTGAGAATGTATGTTGCGGGAATTCGAAGAAGTGATTGGAGCAGGGTTAGAGTGTCGGGGGTAGTGGGGTGTTAAGATTTGTTTTGGCTGGAGTGGGGTTAGTAGAGGAGTACCTGGGGTGATTGGTTTTTATTGGGGTTTGTTTATTTTGGGAGTTTTTTGTTGTTAAGTTTGGAGTAGGGTTGGGGATGGGGTATGAGAATAGGTATGTTTTTATGGATGGTTTAAGGTTGGTATTGGTGATGATGGGGTTTATGTTATGGGTGTTTATGGCGGGAGTTTATGGGGGAGGTTTGAAGATGGGGGTGTTTAAGGAGATAGGTTTTTCTTTAATTTTGTGTGTGTTGGTGAGATTGGTTTTTGTAGTGGATTCTTGGGTTGCGTTTTATGTTTTATATGAGGGCAGAATATTACCTTTATTGGTGGGTGTTTTGTTGTATGGGGGATATTATGAGCGGGTGGGGAGGGTGTTTTATTTAGTAATTTATATAGTTTTATTTTCATCTCCATTGGTTGTTATGTTGTTAATGTGTTATAGAGTTAGTGGGGATTTAAAGATTGGTGTGTGGGAGTTGATTAGAGTAAATGCTAGAATTTTAGTTTTGTTAGTGATAGGCGTGTTGGTCAAGGTTCCAATATTTGGGGTACATAGATGGTTACCTAAGGTGCATGTGGAGGCACCGACTTGAGGGTCTGTTATTTTAGCAGCTGTGATAATTAAGATGGGGGTTTATGGCTTATGGCGGATGGTAAATGAGAGTTTGTGGGTTAGAGGGGTGAGGGAGTGATTATGGTTGTGATCTTTTGTAGGAGTTGTGATGATGGCTTTAATGTGTTTAATGAGAGTGGATTTAAAGGTTATTGTTGCGTATTCTTCAGTGGTGCATATGGGAGGTCTAGTTTGATTAAGGGGGTTTAGGGTGGTTAGGGGATGGCGGGGAGTTTTAATTATAAGGGTGATGCATGGGATAATCTCTGGAGGAATGTTTGTGTTAGTGGGGAGCTTGGGGGACGTGTTTCAGACGCGTAGGGTGTTAGTTTTGAAGGGGGTGGTGGATTTTTTAGGGTTTTTGGGTATTTTGGTAGTTGTGTTGTTTGTTTTGAATGTGGGATTTCCTTTGAGAGGGAATATGTTGGGGGAATTGGAGGTTATGATGAGGGTGTGGAGGCTATGAAAAAGTGGGTGGGTAGTTTTTGGTGCAATGATGTTTTTAGGGTGTTTTTTTAACTTGTATGTTTTGATAACTTTGTATAGAAGGGGGAGTAGGGAAGCACGGGAGATGGTGGGGGGAGTGTTATTGAGGATAAGAATAATAGTGTTTGTGAGAGTGGTTGGTTTGGTAGTATTTGGGTCGGTTGTGATTGTTTAATAGCAAACGGAGTATGGGGTATGTCTTATTGTGGTTAAGGAGGAGAGTTTGTGGTGATAAGAGTGGGGTGGAGATTGGTAGGGGTGGGGGGTTTTATTTTGATTAGTTTGATTTTTGGTGGAATTATGATATGGATAAGAAGATTTTTGGTGGGAGGAGGTTGATTTGAGTTGGGAGGGGAGAGGACTAGATGGGGCATAGAGGTTGGGGGTGGGGGTTTTGGTATGGTTATGGTACTATTAATAGTGTATAGTATAGTGTCGATTTTTAGTTATTATTATGTTAGGGCTAGGGAGGGTGTAGGGGTTTTTAATTGAATGGTATTTGTTTTTGTGGTAGGTGTGGTAGTGTTGTTAATAGCTGGAAGGTTGTATATATTATTGGTGGGTTGGGAGATTTTAGGGGTTGTAAGTTTTATTTTAATTGGTTTTTATTGTAATCGTGTTAGGTGGGGGAGGGCTATTATTACAATGTTAATTAATCGTTTGGGAGATGTTGCTCTGGTTTTGATATTTTTGGGGTTAATTTATGTGGGTTATGAGATACAGGGTGGATGATGTAGTTATATGTTAGTGATTGGGGTTTTAGTTGTATTTTGTTTATTAACTAAGAGAGCAGAGTTCCCGTTTGGGGGTTGATTGCCTTTAGCTATGGCTGCTCCCACTCCAGTGTCGGCTTTAGTTCATTCGTCAACTTTGGTGATTGCGGGGTTGTATGTGGCTTGGGTGTTAGAGGATGGGCTGAGTAGGATTTGGGGAGAAGTTTTAGGGGTATTGGGAGTTGTTACTTTGGTGGGGGCTGCTATTAGGGCTGTTTTTGAAATAGATTTTAAGAAGGTGGTGGCTTATTCTACTAGGATACATTTGGGTTTGATGTTGTGTATGGCGGTATGAGTGAGTTGGGTTTATATGGGTTTACATATAGAGTTACATGCTTTTTTTAAGAGACTTTTATTCATTGGGGTGGGTTTGGTCATTATGATGATTATGCATGATCAGGATTTTCGTGGATTTATGACGGGTGGATTAGTGGGTAGGGTTGTAGGGGTTTTAGTGATAAGGAGTTTATGAAGGTTGGTTGGTTTAACTTATTTTAGTGGTTGGTTAACTAAGGATGGCTTGTTAGAAATAGTAATAATGAAGAGTGTATGAGTAGTTGTTTGGATTATGGTGATAGTGGGGTTGGCAGGGAGGGGGGTTTATAGATTAAAGTTAGTGTATATTATGATAATGAGGAGTGTGGTCAAGATTTCTTTGATGGTCAGTTGAGAGGGGGTAGTGAAGTGGGGGTTTGGAGTGTTGTTTTTAGGGTGTATTATGAGTGTCAGGTTTGGCGTTTATGTGGGGTTGTGGGAAGATTGGGGATTTGGTGTGGTGAATGTTGATTTTTTTGAAAAAGTGATGTTTATTATAATATTGGTTGTTTTAGGGCTATTATGGGTTAGAGGGGTGATATTTTTTGTTGGAAGAGGAGTTAGGGTGTATATACAGATTATGTATCAATATTTATTAGGGAGGGTGTTTTATTATTTGGTACGGGAGGTGGTGCGAGTGGAGGAGATGTGGTTAAGGGGTTTAATTAAAAGAATTGTTGTGTTTATGGCGAGTTTAGGGGGTTTAGTTGTTAGCTTATTGGTACAGTTGGATTGGTATTTTATAGTAGGTGTGGTAGTTTTGGGGGTTTGTTTAGGGGTTTATGTATAAAATAGAACTAGGGTGGCAGATAAATGTATTAAATTTAAGTTTTAAGGAGGAAACTAGTTGGCACAACTTAGTTTATAGAATAGGAATTTTGGGGATTTCAGGAGGAGCTGTGAGTGGTAAATATGTTAGTAGGTATGTTAAAGGGGTTTTTGTTGGACTTACCGTCCCCTGTGAATTTGAATTATTGGTTTGGTTTGGGGGTGAGTTTGGGATTGGTTTATGTCGTTCAGGTGTTTAGTGGGCTGGCATTATCTTTGTTTTATACTGTGGGTAGAGAGGGGTCTTATTGGGAAGTTGTATATATTATGCAGGAGGTGTGAGGGGGGTGACTTATTCGGTTTGTTCACAGGTCGGGGGTGAGATTATTTTTTATTTGTTTGTATTTACATTTATATCGTGGGTTGATGTATGGAAGATACGTGAAGGTTAAGGTGTGGTTGAGGGGTTTAGTGGTATTGTTGTGGGTGATAGGGGTTTCATTTTTAGGTTATGTTTTACCTTGGGGGTCTATGTCCTATTGGGGTATGACTGTTGTAACGAGAATGTTGAGTGCGGTGCCTTATGTTGGGGTGAGAATGATGGAGTGGTTATGAGGGGGGACGAGGGCTGGTGTAAGCAGGTTATGTCGGTTTTATAGGTTACATTATGTGTTGGGTTTAGGTGTTATGGTTGTTATTTTTTATCATATAATAGTGTTGCATGAGGAAGGGAGGTCTAATCCTTTGGGTGTAAGGACTGGGGTGGATAAGGTGGTGTTTCATGAGTTGTATAGGTTTAAGGATTTGTTGGGTTTGTTGGTCGTTGTATTGGGGTACTGGGTTTTAGTTATGTGTTATCCTTATTCATTAATGGATAGGGCTAATTTTGAGGAGGTTAATTTTATAAAGACACCTAGGCATATTAAACCTGAGTGGTATTTTTTATTTATTTATTGTATTTTGCGATCGATTTCTAGTAAGTTGGGAGGGGTAGTAATGATATTGATGGCTGTGGTGGGGTTAGCCTTTTTGAGTTTAGGTGGGAGTCGCATATCGGGTCGGGTTGTAGGAGGTGTTTATTGGAAAGTATTATTATTTATATTTTCTTTGAGTTTTGTTTTTTTGACTTTATTAGGGGGGTTAGTAGTCGAATACCCTTATGAGGGGTTGGGGTGGAGATTTACTGTAGTTTATTTTAGGGTTATGGTTGGAATAGTTATTTTTAAGTCATTGGGGTGAGGGCTATAGTAAGAATAAGGTGCGATTATTATTGTATTTATTATTAGAAGTATTGTTAATTATGGTTATGTTGGGGTATTTTACTTTATTGGAGCGGAAGGTTTTAGGGTATGGTCAGTATCGTAAGGGGCCTAATAAGGCTATTTTGTGGGGATTATTGCAACCGATATTAGATGGGTTTAAGTTATTTATGAAAGGATTTTGGGGTGAGTATGTTAGGGGCTTGATAAATTTATGGGTATTTCCTAGGGCAGGTTTATTTGTGATTATGTTTTTGTGATTTGTAGTTTCGGGTTATTGGGGGGTTTTGGGGATAGGGTTATTGTTAATTTATATTATTTTGTTAAGGAGAGTGGTTGGGGTAATGTTTTTTGTTAGAGGTTATTTAACGGGAGGAAAATATAGTATGATTGGGAGGCTTCGAAGTTTAGCGCAGGCTATTTCTTTTGAGGGAATTTTAGCTTTTAGATTGATTTCTGTGATAGTGGTTGGATGTGGGTCTGTTAGGGATTTGAGGGTTATGGGTCTAGGGTGAGGTTTAGTGGTGATGGTGTTTTTAGTGGTTTCGGTTGTGATAGAGAGAAATCGGACACCAGTTGATTTTGTTGAAGGAGAGTCTGAGTTGGTGTCGGGTTTGGCTACGGAGGTAGGGGGTTTAAGATTTAGTCTTTTGTTTTTAATGGAGTATGGTCTAATAAGGTTTTATTCTTTTGTGTTAGCGTTGATTTTTTGGGGAAGGGGTAGTCAGATTTTGTGAGTTATGGTGTTTATGTTGTTATTTATAAGGGTATTATGTTTTTTACGTTTATCTTTGCCTCGTAGGCGTTATGATTTAAACATGACGTGGGGGTGGAAGGTTAGATTGGTGAGTGTGTTTTTAGTTTATGGGGTGTTTTATGTGGGATTAGTTCTGTAGATATAATGCTTTGACGCTTCTGAGGGCATTTATTGATGTTAAGTGGTTAAAATCAAGGTATAAAGTACTGGTGTTAGGAGAATGTGTTTAGGGGTTTTTGAAACTTGTTTTTAAAATATTTCTGGGAAGGGTATGATATTTTATTTTGTGAATTAAAAAGAAGTGTTTTAAGAAATATGAGGAGATTTGAGCCTAAAATTGAAAATTGTTGTATAATAATACTAGTAAAATTTTATATTTGATTTTTGAAAAAGTTAAAATTTTGAGGGGGCATAAAAAGAAATATTGATTAGGAAAAGAGGCTATTTCCCATAGAGAAATAAATTGGGGTCGGGCTGGGTGGCTTTAGAATTCATATTTCTAAGATTATATTCCAATGTTGGTTGACTTTCACAAAAACTAAGAGAATATTTTAAAATTTAGCAGAAGATTTAGACATTTGTTAAAAGGGTATTTGGACTTATGGAAGTAAGAGGGATTATGATGAGATGCTAGTTAAAATCGTGCCAGCAGCTGCGGTTATACGGTTAGAGGTTTTAGAGGTTTTATTGAAAATCTATATAATTAAGATAGGTGGTGAAATACGGAGTCTTAGGGTAATAGAAATAGAGTGTATATAACTAAATAGATTAGATACCTGTGTAGTTAGTTATTATAGTTAAGATTTGAGGAAGATTTAAATAGTGTGGCGGTACATTTGAAAGATAGGGGGACTTGGATGAGGATATTAAACCTAAGTGGGGTCTAGTTTTTGCTTTTTGTATGATTGTATAGGTTGTATTCGATTTTATATAAATTATATATAGGGTAACTGGAAATTTCTGAGTTTTTGTTGTAATATAAATAAAGGATTTATGAGTAGTTAAAAAATTATGAATATATCGAGTGTGAGTACATATCGCCCGTCAGTACCCCAAGGGTACAAGTCGTAACATAGTGATTCTACTTGAAAGTGGGGTTTGTCATTGTAGCTTATGTAAAGTGTAGTAGTGAAGTTACTGAGAGATTGTGACAGTGATTCATTGAGGGAGATTTGGTTTAGCGGATGGGTTGAGAATATTTATAGAGGGTGCGGTTCAGTTTTATGATTATGTTTTGAGATTGAGCTTATTTATTTTTTGGTTTGTTGTTGTTTTAATTGTTTTGGAATCAATTAAGGGGAGTAAGGGGGGAGATCGGGAGGTTGTAGGAGTTTTTGTTTTAGAGTTTGTATGAACGTTATTACCTATTATTTTGTTAGTATTTATAGCGTACCCTTCTATAGTTTTGTTGTATATGGGAGATGTAATGCCTGAGGGGGCTGTGAGGGTGGTAGTTGTGGGTCATCAGTGGTATTGGGAATATGCAGTGAACTTTGAAGAAATTATATCTTATATAGAGAGAGGGGTAGGAGGTTTTCGGGTGTTGGATGTAGATAATCGTTTAAGGATTTTGAGGTTTGAGCCTGTAAATTTAATTATAACGTCTGTGGATGTGATTCATTCTTGGGCAGTTCCTTCTTTAGGTGTTAAGATGGATTGTGTTCCGGGTCGGTTAAATCAGGTGGTTGTTGAGGTTTTAGGAAGAGGGGTATTTTATGGGCAGTGTTCTGAATTGTGTGGTGTTTTGCATAGATTTATACCGATTGTGGTAGAAGCTGTTAATATTGCGGATTATTTGTCTTGAGTCTTTAGTTGAGTACAATATAAAATTGCAAGTTTTAAGGGTTGTGACTTTGTTTTTGTCAAGAGATTTATATGTTAGTAGTTAGTTTGTGGCCTTTGTTTGTGGCTTGTAGGTTTTATTTGATTATTATGGGGTTGTGTTTAGGGGTAAAGTTGGTATTGGGGGTTGGTTTTGTCATGTTTGGGGTGGGGTTGTTTATATGAGGTAGGGAGGATGATGTGAAGATGATGGTTAGGGAGATATATTCAGATTATATGAGGGGGTGTGGATTGGGGGTATTAATTTTTATTTTTTCTGAGTTCATATTCTTTTTGAGCTTATTGGTTAGAAGGGTTTATTTAGTAGAGGAGTGGGATAGTTTGGTAAGGGTAGATATGTATGGGGTTCCTATACTTATTAGGTTTATTTTATTAAGGTCTGGGGTTACTTTAACTAAGGGACATCAGATAATGTATTTGGGTTGTAATGGAAGAAGATTTAAGTGGGTAGTGATTACTGTGTTGCTTGGGTTATTTTTTGTAGCAATTCAGGCTGGGGAGTGAATAGAGAATAGGTTTGAAATGTTTGATGGGGTTGGTGGAAGATTATTTTATTTTGTTACCGGTTTTCATGGGTTGCATGTTATTATGGGGGTGTTATTGAATATTAGATTGGGTTATATGTTGTTTGTGTTATTGAGAGGTGGTGGATTGATTTTATGAAAGATAGAAGGAATTGTGTGATATTGACATTTTGTAGATGTGGTTTGACTGTTTGTCTATTTGGGCTTGTATTGGTATTGTATGTAGACCTGTTAGGTTAATTAAACTATATAATTTGCTGTTATAAGATTAGGGGTTGGAGTAATTGGATTATGATTACGAATCATAAGGGGCTTATATGTCTTTACTTTGAGTTGTAGGCTAGATTGTTATTTTAGGAAATTAAGACTCATAAGAGCTAAAGAAGACTACTAATCTTCGTATACTAATTAATTTTAGTAGTTCTTTGTGGGGGTGAATTTTACTAGTATTGGGGTGGTGGGAGTTTCTTATTTTTGTTTATTGTTTATAGGGTTATTTAGCGTTTCATATCCTATTATGTGGTGTAGGTTAGAGTTGAGGTTGATAGTGTGTTTGTTGTATTTTATAGAGAAAGACAGTCGTGTTAGTGTAGTATTTTATTATTATATTGTTCAAATTATTAGGTCAATATTCATGATTGTGGGTATTATAGTTAGAGAGGGAGTGTTAGTAGAATTTAGGTTTGCTGTTAAAATTGGACTATTTCCCATATTTGGGTGGGTTATTAGGGTTATATGGGGCTTAGGGTTGGGTTTAAGGGTTTGGTTATTATTATTTACTCAAAAGATAATCCCTTTTGTTTTAATAGCTCGTTTAGGGTGGTTAGTGGAAATAGGGGATGGGTTATTAATAAGAGTTATTTTAATAAGGATAATTGTTGGTAGAGTCTTTATGTGTATTGGAGAGGATTTGAAGTGAATTTTAGTTATATCTTCGTTGGTGCATACTAGGTGGGTTACTTATATTTTAATAGGGCTACCTGGGAGTTTTATATATTATTTTATTCTTTATGGTGTTGTTCTTGGTTTAGTTTTAGTAGGGGATAAGGATAGGAGGTGGAACAGGTGGATTTATTTACTTGTAATTATGAGAAGGGTTCCTCCCATAGTCGGGTTTTTATTAAAGTTTTATAGGTTAAGGGAAATGAGTAGTTGAGTGGTTGTGTTTGTAGTGGTTGGGGTTGGTACAGCTGTTATAGTAGTAGTGGGTTATTTTATTAGTCTGGTAAAATTTTGTGTGGTGGGTAAAATAGGTGGTGAAGGATTGGGAGGGAGAGTGAAGGCTGTTGTAGTTTTAGTGTTAATAATGGTTGTGGGGTGTTATGGGGTGCTAATTTAGGGATAAAGTGTGCTTCGTTGA